ATTTGGGTTGTTTATTGGCCTTATCTCCCCGGTGAGCTTGACTTCCTGTCCTTGTTTGATCCAGCATCACCCCATATGTCTCACTTATACCGCGGGCGGGGAACCGGTCGAGACATTCCTCTTTCGATGTCCGCGCACCTCATATGGGTTGTTAATGCTCCCGATGATTGGCCTTGCACCAGCCATCATTTGGTTGATGAGGCGGATAATCCCTATCTTCTGCTATCTATTCCCCCCGTCCAATCAATAGGTTGATTCCCAGAGTCTTTAAAAGCTCCCTACGGGCATATCAGTTCTATGCATCCCCCCCTAGAATACCCTATTTCCTTTCCCTCCTCTATTTCCTTCGATCATCGGACGTGAAGGTCTGCAGCCACCGAAATCATCCTCCCTTCATCCGCTGGCATTCCTTGTTTGAGGCATATCGATTATAAAAGACATATGGGTTGTTGTAATCCCCATGGAGTCCATTATTGTACCTCAACCTCGGGGGAGGGAGAGAACCTCATCGATCGAAGCAGCTGATCGACGTCGAGTCTCATACGGGTGGTGGAACCGGGGATCTTATAATGCTCCAGATCACTCTATCAATCCATTCCAGTCCCACCTTCATTCGTGTGCTGCAACTCATCAGCTATAGCCTAAAAAAAAAAAAAGGCTAGGAGTTCTCACTTCAAGCGGATATTCGAGAAATACAGCTGGCCGCAGCACCTCTAGTAGTTGGAGAAGGAGATAGGCGTCCACCTATTCGATCATATGCCATACCTTTTGGGGGGAGATCCCCTCCTTTCGTTGGACAGACAGAAATTGACTGGTAATTCGCCCTCCTTAGCACAAGCGCTAAGCGATAAGAATACCTTGCTCAAGGTTGACTCTCATTTGAGTAGTGAGGAGGCTTCCTTATCTTATCTAATAGAAATGTCGTTTATTAACACTCTCAATATTCATATCTGACACGGGGAGTTCCTTCTTCGGGAATCTACTTTAGGCAACATGCCACTTAACCAACTAGGACTTTCTTCTCTCTCAATGCCCCATCCTTGCCTTCTTTTGAGTATGCTTCTTCTCTAATAGTCTTCCACTACACTATCGGATATAGGTCCATGCCACCTCACTTACTACTACTCATCACTGAACGTATTCCCCGCTGACGAACTGGGATAGGGGTAGGCGGGTCTAGTCCATCTCAGATAGGTGCCATAACACATGCTTCAAGGGATGGGCTAGCGAGAGCACAGAGGCCTGGTTGGTTGAATAGGTCAGGTGAGAGAATGCCGCAGACAATGTATTATCGGATTATCAGAAGATAGATAGAACTATTGGATTATTATTCTTATATAAAGGAAGATCGGTTGAATGGGGAGATCCGCCCAATCTATAATATAGTGGTTGAGTCAATTCGCAGGTGAATCTCTTTCCGCGGTTCTTACACCTGTGCCTACACGTAGGATAGCCAATGGATCAGAAGTTCTTCCTACTAGGTTGAATGTATTATAGATAGAATGCAGGACTTCTTAAGGAAACTTTTTTGCAATAGTTTAATAGGCATTTACACTTAGCTTAGAAAGTACACTCCTTGAAGTGGTCACCGGCAGCTAAGCAGCACGAGTCAAGAACTCTGGTTCAAAAGACGAAGGGGAGAAGCAGAAAAGCAACTTGATTTAGCCGAAGGTGAATCAGAGCTGGGAATAGTGGAAAGCAAGAATCGGGTACGGCGGGGGGAACGGGTCCTGGACCTGGAATGTCGGTTTCACGTTAGTAGGGGGTCGGTTTTAGCACTTACGAATAGCCCCCGTTAGCTTCTCTACTGGAATAGAAACGAATGGATTCGCACTGGAAGCTGTCTATCAAACATAGGTGCAAAAGCGGGTCAAAGGTTTTACGCCCTGATACGCTGTTTCGTTTCGCAAAGTCTCATTCTATATATAGGGAAAATGAGTCAAGCCCAATTCTGCTTATACTAACTAGGGGGAGGCACCTTCGATTGTGAAACTTTGAGTCCCACCTATAGACAAAAGTAGTAAAAAAAGCTACTTTTGGTACCTCAGCACAAGCGCTAAGCGATAATCATTCCTCGCTTAGGGCGGAATTCGCTTTGCTACGAAAAATCCCGTGTTCACTGGATTGGTTGCAAAACGAGACCCCGTTTAGGGCTCCAAGTAGGTTTTGTCCAAATTTCCCGGGTTTCATGAAACGCACCACTTATTGTTCTTGGTCGGTAAGTGGTCAACCAGCGCTTAGTCACGTGAGGGAGGGCGGAATGAACCAGGCGGGGAGTCTTTCTTCGCAGAGGACGAATTTTTCATTCAGCATTGTAGCTAGGAGATATCTTTCTTTTAAACGAGACTCCATCCTATCTATTAAGGGTTGCAACCCTGTGAAAGCATATGCAGGAACTGTTCAGTCCCACGTACGTTCAGCGAGACTCCGAGAAAGCTTCCGTAAAGAAGTTCAGGGGTTCGTGCGAAGTGTACCGTTGCTTCTTCGATCCTGGGCCCTA